TTATATTGCTTCGTCCCCTCACGAAGAACTACCAAATCATTTAACTATTGACTCATTCCAATATAAAGGATTAGTAAATCAAATAATAGATAGTAAATGGATCGGGTTAAAAATAAATGAGTTGTTAGTCGTAGAATATTATTCCCGACAGACTTGAACCTAACGAACATAACAAAGAAAGAAAGGGGGTTCAGACAATTATATCCCCTTTTTTCAACGAAAAAGTAAATAGATCTAAGGGCCTTGATTCGCATTTTTCTCATTCACATATCATATCATAAATCGCTCCCGTATCACAGTAATGGAATTAGGAATAGAGGTTTTTATCCAAAAAACTATTGGAATAATCATATGAATTGTTATTTGATTTGATATATTGTGGTCGGTAACGCTGGTGAATTAACAGAAACGGAAAGAGAGGGATTCGAACCCTCGGTAAACAAAAAGCCTACATAGCAGTTCCAATGCTACGCCTTGAACCACTCGGCCATCTTTCCTACATAATCTTATTATTGACCATAAACCGAATGAATAGCGAGTTACTCATATTATTTTATTGCAGTACGGGCACAACCGAGGTTCTATAGGAATAAAAAATTCCTTTCAAATTTCATATTTATCAACAACAACTTCTCTTATCATTTATCCCCTTATCATCTATCCCATAGATCTATTCCAAATTCATGAATCGTACTATGGATTTTTCTATTTCATTTCCATGGTATAATGATTATTCCATCCCTTTTCTTCCTTGGATCATAACCAAATCCAAATTTCTCGAGTTATAAGAATCCATAGTAAAATAAAGTCCTTGGTTATTCAACTTAGATGAAATAGTAATAGTTCTGCTCATTTGTATACTACGAAATTTATATGAAATTCAATCTGATTCAAAAGTCTCCTATCCCTCTTTGTTCGAAAAGAATACAATTTGAGCGGAAGGTACATATCTTTTTAATTATCATTTTTCTTTTTTTATGTTATTCTGTAATGTACAGTTCCTTTGTTTGTGGGATCATTTTCCCCGAGCGGAGAGGGTAATGAGAAGAATTATAGAATGGATTGCTAATTATGCCTAGATCTCGGATAAATGGAAATTTTATTGATAAGACCTCTTCGATTATAGCCAATATTTTATTACGAATAATTCCGACAACTTCAGGAGAAAAAAAGGCATTTACCTATTATAGAGATGGTGTGATTTGATTCTTTTTTTTTTTTTTAGCCCTCACTTCATTCTTACGAGAAAAGCCGTGGTTCGGAATAGAAAGAACCCAATTTTTGAAATAAAGCTACGCTTAGTGAAGGTAAAGTTTGGAGATAGAACAATTCCTTCTGTCGTGTATCCTCGATTGATCCAGCCTCAGATACTTTAATTTACTTTAATTATCGATCTTAGTATTGAACAAAAGGTTACACCTATAGGTTCTGTATTGCGGGGCAATCCTACTCCAATAGTACCAATAGGCGGCATAGGGAAGAAGCATTACACTAGGAATCAACAACACGAAAACTTTGTTATAAATTGCCCTTTTCCTTGTCGGTATCGGGCTTAACAAGAATGGTTGGGACAACAAACATCCATCTCGTTCGTACTTTGGATACTCGTATAACCATCAAAGATCGTTGAAGTGACTAATTCCTGGAAATAGTAGGCGTTGAGGACAAAGAAATCGTTGGAGTTACCATTTCTATCTAGTACTAATACGATTGGTGTTAAGAAAAAAAAAACCTCTTGCGAGAAGGCTGGCTAGAGATTTCTTGTAAAAATACCAGCTCCTGTCAGTTCATAATAAGAATAGGGAATTTTGGATTCCATGGATTATTCCCCTTAGTACTATGCACAGAAGGGAGGAGCCGTATGAGATGAAAATCTCACGTACGGTTCTGGAGCGGAGATTAAAAAAAAAAAATGAACGACCGTAACGGATGTCGGCTCAATCCGAAGGAAATTATGCGGAAGCTTTACAGAATTATTATGAAGCTACGCGACCAGAAATTGATCCCTATGATCGAAGTTATATACTCTATAACATAGGCCTTATACACACAAGCAACGGAGAGCATACAAAGGCTTTGGAATATTACTTCCGGGCACTAGAACGAAACCCATTCTTACCACAAGCTTTTAATAATATGGCCGTGATCTGTCATTACGTGCGACTATCTCCACTATAGAAAGAAGGAAAAAAAGATCAAATTGGTTAGTCAATACTAAAAAAAATAGGCTTTCTACATATGCGTCGTCCAAAGGAACGATTTTTATCAGCTGTAGCAAGGAAAGAAACTTCATGATAACAAAAAAAAGGAAGAAAATAAGTACGGCCTACGCCTACATATTATACTCTATGGATAAAGGATCGAATTGATAAAGAAAGCACCGTAAAGATCAATTAGCGAGCTTTTGGGGTCGATACAGTTAAGAACTGCTTACTTATGTCACGATATGGGATATCAAGTTAGGAATCAACTTATGTAATAGAGTCGATCCACTAAAGTA